AATTAAACCCTGAAATCAATAGGAAGTTATATCTATTAATAACCCTATTAAATTTTATAATTGCCATAAGCTGTATTAAAAACAAAATAATATTAAAATATCCTTACCTAAATTTATTGGTATTAAAATAATTAAATATTGTTTTTATATATCTGTTGTCTGCTTACAGCTAAACTGTACCTATCGGTCTATTATATTATAGTATTTATATACTAAATATTAAATAATAAAAAAGGATATAAAGGATGTGAAGTAAATATGAAAATTTAATTATTTGTTAAATTTTTAACTTCCGATTCTATAATCTAAAACCAAAGGTTTAATTTATAAGATTTGTAGAAGAATATCTGTATTCATATATAAGACCTAAAGTTAAAATTAAAATAAATAATAAAGAATAACTATAAGTATAAATATTTAAATTTAAAACTATAGGATATAGATAAACAATTTCAATATCAAAAATTAAAAATAATAATGCAATTAAATAAAATCTAATATCATATCTATAATGAATATTACCATATGGATCAAATCCACATTCATAAGAATGAAAATCTTGCATTGATTAAATGTAAAAAAAATTTTTTTATCGTCCACAAAATTATAATTTATAATACTGTTTTATATTAAAAGATTTGGTTAAATTAATACCCTGTTAAAAACAAATTAAAAATTAGTGAGGTAATGAAACATCGCCATAATAAGAAATAATTAAAACTAAAAATACATAAGCTTGTAAAAATGCAACCATTAATTCTAAAAATACAATAGGTAAAATTATAATTGATAATAAAGGCATTTCAATAAAAGCATAAATCATAATTTTCATTAAAATATGTCCTGCAATCATATTAGCACTTAAACGAAGAGTTAAAGATAAAGATCTTATACTATAAGAAATAAATTCTAATATTGCAATAACTGGAGTTAATATTAAAGGTGCACCAGCTGGTAAAAATAAATAAAAAAGATTATGTCCATGTAATTTAATACCAAAAAGATTAATAGCTAAAAAGGTAGGTAATGCTATTGAAAATACAAATATTCCTTGTGCAGTTAATGTTAAAGAATAAGGTACCATACCAATTAAATTACTTATTAAAATTAAAAACCATAAAGTTAATAAAATATAGATATGATCTCCTATATTATTTTGATTACTATACCACCATTCAATATGTTTTGATAATATAAATTTATTTAAAAATTTTAATAATATTATAGTTAATAATACAAAAATAGCAAATATTGAAAAATTACTAATTTCTATAATAGGAATAATAGTAAATTGTTCTAAAGGTGAAAAAATCATTTTAAAATCAAAAATATTTATTTACCTATCCTATCACTATCCGTTTTAGGTATCCTATCACTATCCGTTTTAGGTATCTTATCACTATCCGTTTTAGGTATCCTATCACTATCCGTTTTAGGTATCCTATCACTATCCGTTTTAGGTATCCTATCACTATCCGTTTTAGGTATTGATGTTGTCTGCCTACAACTGAACTGTTTCTATCGATATTTACTCATTTATTTACCGATGTTTTCAACTAAATTTTCAGTTTATTATATAAAATAATATTTTTGTTTAAACTCTTGTTAATAAAAAATTAAGATCTTAAATAATATCCTAACAATATTGATAAACCTACTGCTGTTTCACAACCTGTTATTGTTAATACTATTATTACTAAAAATTCCATATTTAATGAAATTAATAAAAATCCTAATAATAAATAGATTAACTCTAATATCATAGATATAACAAGAAAATTTTTTCTATGAAAAATCATACCTGATATTAATATTAATAAACTTAATGTAATCATTCTTAATATAATAAATTTTATTTCTTCCTATCAATCCCTATCGGTCTTTACCGATCTCTTTGAACAGGGTATTTTTAATTATCTTTAGAAGTTATCAGTCTATAATATTTAAGTTAATAATATTATTAAATAGATCTAATTGCAAAAATCATTGCCAAAAATAATAAAATACCAATTGGTATTATTAAAGAACTATAAATTTGATAAGAAATTGTTAATATATTAGATATTTCAGAATAATAAGGTATAGATATACCTAAAATTGAAATAGTTATAAATGGTAAAAGAAATAATAAATAACTTTCAGCTGAAGGTTCAATTATTGATAATACCATTAATATATATATAAATAATATAGCTATTGATCCTACATATATCATTAAGTATACTAAAGATAAATAATAATTACCTAATAATAATATTAATAATACTATTTCTACCATAGCTAATAAAAAAGTTATATATGAAATATAAGTTCTACTTGATACTAAAAGAAATAATAAAAGTAGTAATAATGTATTCATTATTAATAAAATTTAATAAAACTGAATATTTCTTTTTTTTTTATACTTAATTGAATATTTAATTTAATATTATTTATAAAAATTAATCTATAATAGTAATTAATAAAAAGGATAATAATACTAATGGTAAAGCAATTATAAATTCTCTTAATTTTAAATCACTCCAATGATTATTAGATATTTTACTAAATATAATTCTAGTAAATAATAATAAAGAATAAATACCAGAAAAAAATACTGCAATTAAACTATGTGTAGTACCAATAAATTCATTAATAAAAGCACCTTGTAAAAGATGTAATTCTGCAAAAAATGATAAACTAGGAGGAATAGATGAATTTAAAATTAATCCTATAAATAAAAAAGTTGAAAATATTGGCATACTAGTAGCTAGTCCTTTATAATAATAAAGATAACGAGTTTTAGTTCTAACATATAATATTCCTATTAATAAAAATAATAATGATGATACTAATCCGTGAGAAAATAATATTAATATAAAACCTTTTATTGAAATTTTATTTATTGAAGTTAAACCTACTAATAATATACCCATATGTGCTATAGATGAATAAGCAATTAATTTTTTTAAATCAATATGTCTAATACATATTATAGATGCAAGTATTGCTGATACTAAACCTAATATCATTATTAAAGGTCTATAATAAAGATAACCAAAAGGAAAAATTGGTATTAACCATCTAAGAAGACCAATTCCTCCTAATTTTAAAAGAATAGCGGCAAGATAAATTGAACCACTAGTAGGAGCTTCTCCATGAGTATCCATTCGGATTTAATCTGTTTTCAACTTAGTTTTTAATTAAATTCTTATCTTATTTATGGTATTATATAAGGTAATATTAATAGAATTAAAGTTTTTAAACCTTTTTCAGGAAATACAATTTGTATTTCAGGTTGATTTCTTTTATCTATATGTAAATTAGATTCAATACCATATTTATATCCAGAGATCTGTTTGGATTACTTCATCAATACTAAAACTATTTGTATAAATTGTTAATCCTGAATCTCTATAACTACCATCCTCCAATAAGCTAATACTACTGGATTTAAACTATAATCGAAAATTTCAATTGTACCGCGGAGGGAGGTAAAATTTTTATACCATATTTATACCCAATATTATGAAGATCATCAAAAACTTTTAATTGTCTTCCTATCGGTAGTTATAAAATATACACCTGTTGTTAATGTATTATTTATTTTACCCTGAAAATATAAATATTTTTAAGGAAAACTATTACAAATAAATTTTAATTTTTCAAAATAATAAATCAAATAACTTGATTATGATAATGAATCTTTTAATTTTTAATAAACATATCTTATATGTTTTATTAAACAACTGTCACCTAATAAAGTACCAAAAATTATATTATAGATTTTATAACTTAAGATAAAAGATTATCCCCCCTCCGGTCATATCTTTAGACCATCTTTTATTATATGAAGTTCTCATATATGAATAATCATAAGGTACAATAGCATTAGTTTGATTAGGTTTATATGTTAATGATCTATCTATATATAAAATATGCTTAAAATTAGTTCAAATAAAAATAAAATTATAAATTAAGTTCAACTATAAGCAATAAACAGATTAATACCAGTACCTTTAGGCACGGATTGGACTATATCTTCCCAAAATATTGTTATAAATAACAATGATTATTGCAGTACCAACAGGTATAAAAATCTATTATTTTAGGTTATTCGTGTAGTCTCTGAGGATCCTATTTGCTAGTGATTTATCACTAGTTTGGTTTCCTGCTGATTATCCATTGTTACATACTTTAAATTTTCACTAATTAATTATATAATATTCCATACGATGAGATCTTGTTCCAAAGAACAATAATTAAGGTTGAATATCTAAGATATTCAATCCCGATCTTACAAGATCTCTCTAATATTACATACGACAAGTATTTTTAATACTCTCTAATCTAGTATTAAAGTCTTTAGAAGTTTCCAGCATATAGAATAATTATTTTAGAGATTGGCCCAATAAAGGACCATCGTTTTTAAGGAATCGATTTTATCTCATGGGTGCCCAATACTCATTAGGTAACCATAAATGAAATGGTATTACAGGTAATTTTAATAAATAAGGTATTAAATTTATTGGAAATAATATTAATTCTAATTTTAAATCTAAACTACCAAAAGCTGAAGAATTTAATACATAACTCCAATAATTATATGATCCAACATTAATAAATAATATAGATAAACCTAATAATAATAAGATACCTCCTAATATTGTATATAATGTAAATCTTAATAAAGCACGATATCTAGAATTAATTGAAGCAGAACCTTTTGAGATTATATATATCATAGGAATAAGAACAACTTCAAAAGTAATATACCAAATAAATAAATTAAAAGTAGAAAATGATATCATCATTAATAATCCTAATATAAATATAAATTCTGTTAATACTCTTGAATTTGTTGTTAATAACACTATTGGTATAATTATACTATTTAATAATACTAACCAATATGTTAATTCATTAAAACCAATTATTAATCCTATCATAGAATCAATTAAGAATATATAGATAATAAAAAATTTAAATTTTAAATTAATATTTAAATTAAACATATTAAAAATTATAATTTAATTTTAATATTTCTTTTTAATATCTCTTTATTTTATCCATTTCCTTAACATTTAAGGTATCTTATATTTTAATAATATTTTATTAAATGAGCTGAACCTAACTATAAATTTACTTAATTAATTTTATATACTAAATAATAAAAAATTATTTGATATAATTTACTGTCTGCCTACGGCTGAGCTGTACAAAACTTTACATTCTATTAAAAATTTATTATAATAATTTAGAAGTAATAATAGAAAGTGAAAGTATTAAAAAAGCTAAAGTAATAGGTAAAAGATTATACCAAGATAAAAGAATAAGATGATCATAACGTAATCTAGGTAATGTTGCTCTAATCCAAAGATAATAAAATAGATGTATAGGTAATAATATTAATGAAGAAGTATACAATACAGAAAATAAATAAGATAAAAATATCATATTTGAATATTCTGCTAAAAAGTATAAAGCAAAAATAATAGCTGAATGTTCAACGAAAAATCCAGCTACAGTTTCAGATTCCTTTACTGTAATCTGATCAATAAATTAAAATTTGTTTATTATATCTTTTATAATATAGATTATTATTAATAATTATAATAAATTTATATTAAATGCCTACCTCCCTTCGGTCCCTTCAGTCCCTTTGGTCCGGCTGTATTTTTTGATTTATAAATTTTATTAAGTTTTATATGCCTACCTCCCTTCGGTCCGGCTGTATTTTAAAATGATTGATTTTGATAGAATATCTTTGATATTCTATAATAATCGTTGTTCTTTCGAACAAGATTTAGATATATTTAAATCTTTATTAGCTTTATTAGCACTACTGAATGTATATAATAAATGATCATTTTTATCAAATACTTGAATATCATCCATACTGCCTACGGCTGTATTTATTTTTGAAAGTTTTAATTTACTCTTATCTAACATAGATTTATTAAACATAGGATTTTTATTTTTAAAATAGATTTTATTATTTAGTTCAGTAGAACCGGAATGTTTAAATATATAAGGTAAATATATAAATAATTTTAATTTATTGATCAAAAATTTTAGATAATCAACAATAAACAATTGATTATAAAAAGATATTGTTGATTTCTATTATTTGGATATATTACTATATCCCTTGGACTATATCTTTACTAAAATATTAATATAATTTAGTGTCTCACGTATAGTCTCTGAGGATCCTATTTGCTAGTGATTTATCACTAGTTTGGTTTCCTGCTGATTATCCATTGTTACATACTTTAAATTTTTACTGATTTATTACAACTAGTATTTTTAATACTCTCTAATCTAGTATTAAAGTCTTTAGAAGTTTCCAGCATATAGTGAGATTTTAAGAGTCCAAATCTTTAGACTCAGGTAGATCAAATGGTACTCTATTAGTTTCAGCTAATATTACTATTAATGTTATTAAATATAAAGGTAAATAAATTAATAAATTATTAATTGGTAAAAGATTAAAATAATAAAATCTAAAAGAACCAATAGAAAGAGCTAATATAAAATAAATCATACCTAATATTAATTCATATGATATTAATTGTGAAGTTGTTCTAATAGCACCTACTAATGTATATTTATTTTTTGATGCCCATCCACCTAATAAAATACCGTATAATTCTAAACCACCAATAGCTAAAAGAATAAGTATACCAAGATAGGAATCTAAAAGATAATAAAATAACCATAATGCTAAAGATAATAAAAATGATAATAAAGGTGATAAGGTAAAAATTATTAAATAGGATCTTTGAGGTATTAATATTTCTTTAAATAATAATTTTAAACCGTCAGTTAATGGTTGTAATATACCATATGGACCTACAATATTAGGTCCTACTCTCATTTGAATACTAGCTTGTACCTTACGTTCAGCTAAGGTATATAACATAATAGATAAAATTAATGGTACAATAATTAATAATAATTTAATCATCTAAGTTTTAATTATTCAAGAATTTTTTTTTCTATTTACTAAACTATTTTTTAACTAATAATTTAATTATATATTATTAAAAATTTTTACAATTTTTATATCCAAAATAATAAATACCCTGCATAATCTAAGATTCTGCGAGGATACCTAAAATGGATAGTGATAGGATACCTAAAACGGATAGTGATAGGATACCTAAAACAAATAGTGACAAGATAGATAATAATATTGATAAATAAATAATAATAGATAAGAACTTATAGTGAAAAATTCTGTATACAGAATCTGAGAGATTAATGAAAATTATATGATCTGATAAACTCCTGTAATATTTTTATATTATTATATACTAATAGTTATAAAAAATAAGACGTGATTATTAGAATCATGAACTATGAAAAATTTAATTATGAAAACTTTAGATTAGATTAAGATTTAATCTACCGTTTTAAAAACTATTTAATAAGTATAGATAAGAGAATCAAAAAGATTAATTAATGGTAAAATAATTAAAAAATATGCGAAATAATAAATACTTGATAAAATTAAAGGAATTATAATTATAATTATTAATAATTTTATCATTCAGACTTTAACTATTCAAGAATTTTCTTGATTACCTTTGACTATAAAAAAATTTAAGATCTAAAGCATCCGCAAAATAAAGATTTAATAGCTGAAAAAAAAGAACGAGTAGAAACATGAGCAGAAACAGGAGCAGAAACAGGAGCAGAAACAGGAGCAGAAACAGGAACTTCTTCCGGAACTTGTCGGGCTAATTCAACAGATTGGATTTGAATTCTTCTTAGAAGATTAGGGTCTAAATCAATGCTTTTAAAGGTTCCCGTGCGGACAGGCTCAAAAAAAGGATCATGATCTAAACAATACATAATAGAAGGATAACATATTTTTATTAAAATAAATAGTGCTATTGTTAAAACAAAAATCAAAAAAAAAATTTTAGGGTCAGTAAATAGTAATAATGTAGAAAATTTATTTATCATATAGGGTAAAATTTTCATTTGGATTGTTGATGTCATCATAGATATATTAATGGTATTTAAGATAGTCGAAATTTTAGAAGGAATTATAATTAATAATGTTTTTATCATTCAGAATTTAAGAATTTTATTTTTATCTGCTAACTTTGTCTTTTGAACAAAATTTTTAATTAATTATTACATCCACAAATAAGGGATTTAATAAAGATTTTTAAAATGACAAAATTATTAATAATAGTAAGATAACAAGTAATAAAAAATTCATTTAGGTTTTAAAAATTTTTAACTGTTTTCTATTTAGCTGACCGTACTATATAACTAATTTTACTGAATTTTAATTTTCTATAATGGATTAAAATTATAGTTTAAATGGTTTGTTTAGATACATAAATCTTTATTGTATTTTATTAAATATTATATATACTATTAATAATATATTAAGTGAGTATTTATAATTTAACTATTATAATTTACCTACAGTTGAATTAATGAGTATAAATAAGTGAATCTAATAGGTTAATAAGTGGTAAAATAATTAAGAAATAAGAGAAATAATAAATACTAGATAAAATAGATAAATTAATAATTTCTTCTGATATAGGTAATGCACCGCAAATAACTAATAATAAATAACTACCAATAAATAACCAATAAAAGATTTTAGAATAAGATCTTATAGTATAGGATCTTATAGCAAATTGAGAAATAAATGGTAATATTAATAATATTAATAATGATAATGCTAATGCTACTACACCTAATAATTTATTAGGTATTGTTCTTAATATAGCATAAGGAGCTAATAAATACCATTCAGGTTGAATAGATAAAGGTGTAACTAAAGGATTAGCAGGTATATAATTATCAGGGTGATTTAAATAATTAGGAAAATAAAATACTAAAGTTGAAAATAAAATTAAAAATAATGTAAAATAATAAAGATCTTTTATAGTAAAATAAGGATGAAAATAAATTTTATCAGTATTAGATGATATACCTAAAGGATTATTACTAGCATGTTCATGTAAAGCTGATAAGTGATAAGCTACTAATCCTAATAAAATAAATGGTAATAAATAATGTAATGAATAGAAACGGTTTAATGTAGGATTTCCTACTGAGAAGCCACCCCAAACTAAAATAACTAAATCTTGTCCTAAATAAGGGATAGCAGATAATAAATTAGTAATTACTGTTGCCAAACTTCTAAATTTAATTATATCTTTTTATAACTAAAACTTATGTTCATAATTAAATCCATGTACTTTTAATATAATATCTCTATAATATTTATGATGATAAGTCATCTAATATTTCATATAATAATTTTCAATTATTTAATATTTATGATGATAAGTCATCTAATATTTCTGAGATCTTTTCTATAATATTTTTCAATATTATTTATTTAATTAAAAGCCTTGTGTTAGTATTAAAACTATAGAAATTCCGACTGTACATTAAATATCATTTCAGATATCCATCAGTGATCCAGTCTGTAGAGATTAAATAGATAACCCACGGTCTTAAGTTGAACATTACTTATTGACCTAGTTTTCACTAATGTCGCTCTAATTAATTATATTTTTCTTTCTATTAATTACAAATATAATATTTTAAATTAGAACTATATATTATACTTAACTTTAATTTTCTATCATAAATTTATATTTCATACTAGGATGAATATATGGTTCAAGAATTTTATATAAATTATTTATATTTTTTTTAGGTATATAAATATTATATTGATCTGGAACACCTGCAGAATTAATAGTAGTATTTAAATTATATTTTTTATTAAGAACTTCAATTAAAACCATTACTTCTTTATAAGTAAAATTATTAGTTGATATTTTCATTCCAGATGAAGATTTACTACCATCATCCATTATCCAAATGGCCAGGGCCAATGGAGTTAAATAAATCGATAATTGATCAATATGGGGTAAAATTTTTTTACCATCTTTATACCATATTTTATGAATCCAATTAAAACTACTAAATGTAAAAGTTTTAAATCTTAATATTAATCTTAATTTTCCATATTTACCTAATCTTGTTGTTAATTTTGGTATACTAATTTTACAATAACCTAAATTAGCGATTAATTGATGTAAATATAATAAATAAGCTTTATGAGTATTTTCTTGATAAAAACATATTCTAGTACCATTACTACGTTTTTCAGCATATCCATCTCCTAATAATGTTCCAAATATAATAGATAATATATCTAAATTATGAGGTCCAATTCTTTTTTGAGTACTATTTTTAATTGCAAATATAGGAATCAAATTTAATTTAAGTATAATATATTTAGGGCAATAACCCCAAATTGACATTTGACCAAATGGTAAAACATAACCTAAAAAAGCTGTCATGAATAAAAATTCACCGACTGTACATTAAGCATCATTTCAGATACCCACCAGTGATCCAGTCTGTAGCGAAGTTATATACCTCCGACGGTCTTAATTATAAATTTTAATCTTTAACCGTTTTCACTAGTGTTGCCAAAATCATTATTATTAATTCTATTAAAAATAAAATAATTAATTTTATGAATTTATCATCTATTCATTATAAATTAATTCTATATATATATTTTATTAATTTATTGAAAATTTATTTCAAAAATAGGACTATATTTTATTTAATTTTTAATTTTTTTATTTAATTTATACATCATACTAGGACACATATATGGTTCAACAATATTAATTAAATTTTCCATTGAATTTTGAGAAATTCTAATTCTATATTGATTATTTAAACCATCTTTTGTTTTACCATCTTTATTAATTGTAACCTTTAAATTATATTTAATAGTTAAAATATTACATATACGTAATATATCTGAATAAGTAAAACAATGTGTAGATAAAGTAAGTCCTGTTTTTTGAACTGCACCATCATCCATTAGCCAAATGGCTAGGGCCAATGGGGTTAAATATAATTCAATATTATCAGGTATAACTTTTTTATTATTAATATAAAAATCTTTATATATATTAATAAAACTAGTAAAAGTATATGTATAAAAATAATAGGTTTGATTATTATTTTTACGTTTATTTATAATTGGTAAAGTATTAGTATAACCTAGATTTTTAAATAAATTATATAAAAAATAAATATAATCCTTATTTTTTTGTTCTAATCTAAGTCTTATATTTCCTTTAACATTATATAATGTACTATCACCTAATAAAGAACCGTATATAATAGATAAAATATCAATATTATGAGGTCCAATTCTTTTATAAGCTCTAATTCTAGGTAAAGTAAAAAAATTTAAATTAAATAAAATATCTTGGGCAATATTTTCACCCATCATGAGAATATATATAACAACTCCAATATTCCATAGTTTATGACGAGGATAGGTATATGAACCAGCATATAAACCTCTAGCAATATGAAGATAAACAAATAAAAAGAATAATGAAGCACCATTAGCATGAATATAACGAACTAACCAACCAGCATTTATATCACGCATAATATGTTCTACTAAATTGAATGATAATTCTATATTCGCTGCATAATGCATTCCTAATGTTACTCCTGTCATTATTTGAATTACTAATATAACTCCTAATAAAGAACCATAATTCCAATTAATAGAAATATTACTTGGTAATCCAGAATAAACAAAATAATCAGTAAATAATTTAATCATAATATATATAATATTATTAATTAATAAAACCTACACCAGATTAAAATACGTGAACGGTACTGGAACAATAGTATTTTTAATAAACTTTAGTTAAATACAGCTGAAAACTGAGTTAAAAGTATCGATATATACTGATAGGGACAGTTCAGCTGTAGGCAGACAACAGATATTATATTCTTAAGTTATGGTTTAACAAGAGAAAAAGGAATCGAACCTTTATTATCATCTTTGGAAAATGAGGTGTTACCATTACACTATTCTCTAATATTTCCATACGCAGAGATCTTGTTCTATAGAACAATAATTATTGTAGAATATCTAAGATATTCAATCCCGATCTTTTAAGATCCTGCTAATATTTATGACGATAGCCGGAATTCTAGAATTCCGCTTATCTTCCTCCGGTCCTCCGGTAATATTTTATAACTTTCAGTTATCTAACTATATACAAATAATATTTTATTATAAAATTTTTAATAAAATTAAGTATTATTTACTTTCAAGAAAGGACTTGAACCTTTAATTACAGAACCAAAATCTGTTGTGTTACCTTTACACCACTTGAAATTTGGATTGAATATCTTAGATATTCTACAATAATTATTGTTAACAAAAATTTTTATTTGATAAAGAAAGGAATTGAACCTTCAACCTTCCCGTTAACAGCGGGATGCTCTAACCAATTGAGCTACTTTTTATCCAAGGATGGAATCGAACCACCAATGACTATCAGTCGTCCCATTTACAGTGGGATGCACTACCACTATGCTACTTGACTTTTTTAAAAAGTTTTTTAATTATATATTATATACTATAAATATATATTAAAAAGATCTAAGAAGATCTCGTATAATAATATTTAAATTTAAGAACTTAAACTCAGATCAATTTTAATTTTCAACATTCTCAGAATTAAAAGAATAATTTTTTATATTCTTTTTAATCTCTTCTATTTGCTGATACGCATTAATTATCAAGATGGCTGCTTCTAAGCCTACTTTTAAATGAAAAAATTCTTTTTTATCTCTAAAATATGATCTTTATTTTAAGTTAAGGATTCTGATCCTATTGATAGAAGATCTTATCACCTTTCTATCCCTGTATTAAATTATTTTCTATTACTAATTTAATCAACTCCTAAAAGAGATTTTGTAGAGAACCAGCTATCACTTAATTCGATAGATATTTCACCTCTTACCTATAATCATCCTAGCCCTTTGCAACGGACACAGGTTCGGACTTCTATCCTGTTAAATTATTTTTAGGTAAGCTCATTAAGTTTCGGGACTTAATCACTTATGACTTCTTAAATATCTTTCTTTTTCCTTTAAGTATTCTGAACTTAATGTTCAATTGCCATAAATAATTACTTACTGACCCATGATGCAAAAGGTATAAGGTTTACCCTTTTCTAATTTTAGATTTCATCTTCTAGATTTACATCTTCTATTATCTTTCTTATAATAAATTAATTTATTCCTTAATTTTATTTATTACTTTTAGTTACAGGTATTTATTTTATATACCTACCAGTTTAATCTGATATTACTTGTCAGTAAATATAACTGCTTTAATTACTCAATGGATATTTCCCTCTGAACTTACGTTCAGGGAATTTTTTTTCTTTTGTATACCTCCCTAATGGTACCGGTAGGTACCATTTTATTTAGATTAGGTTATAATTTTAACTTAAGTCCATTTATCGGCTTGAAAATATTTATATTTTCAGGTTTTTAAGAAAGATAATAATATAAGAATCTGTCTAAATCTTAATTTAGATTACTTTTAGAATTAAAATTTAATTCTATAATCTTTAATTTTATCTTTATTATCTATATTTCAATCAATCATGATTTTATTATTTTTAAGTTTAGCTTAAGCCATAGACTTATTCATTCTAGTCCTTGCGTACTGGGAATGAGTATAATAAAGATCTATTAATCAGTAGATAGGAACCGAACTGTATTGCTACGTTCTGAACCCAACTCACGTACCTTTTTAATTGACGAACAGTCAAACCCTTACTAGCTTCTGTACTAGTAGGTGAAGATGAGTCGACATCGAGGTAGTAATCCCCCAGTTAGATCAAATCTCTAGCCGAGGATTGCTCTGTTATCCCTAGAGTAACTTTTTTCCTTTTTACGGTTTATAAACCGGTTCATTAAAACCCCCTCATTTGAAGGCCTGTTTTTTTAGTAAAAATTACAGTCAAAATCAATTATCTTTTCTTATTATGAATTTATTAATTCATCTTAATATTGATTCTTTTGTTAACCTTTGTTACTTCTTTAAAGGTTACCATCCCAGTTAAAGCTATTTTTAACCTTTAATTATTATTTGCTGGATTAAAAATATAACTTAAGCTTCATAGGGTCTTACCTTCTTACTGATTAGTTTAAGTATCTTCACTTAAATTACATTGTCATCAGGTAAAGGATGAAGACAGTTGGGGAATCGTTTTCTCTTTCATGCAGGACATCAATTATATGTCTAGGGATTATGCTACTTTCAGACCGTTATGGTTACAGCCGGCATTGACTGGAAATCTTCCAGCATTGGCCAGAGTTCAGAGACTATACTTCTCCCTTTTAGATTCGCAGTCTCATAAGTTTTTGGTTTACAGTCGTCCCCCTTTATTTGCCGAGTTCCTTCACCCTTTTTATCCTTTAACCTATTTTTAATTCTCCTGAGTTGGTTATGTACACTTTTTTATGTTTAGACCCACAACGAATTATAGTTATTATTAAATTTGATTACACATATCAGCATTCTCTCTTTCTTTTTTTTTCAGATCACTCTTGAATTTTATTTTTTAAGAAATGCTCTACTACCTCTCTCTTATAAAATATATTTATTATTTTTAATTTAATTTAATATACTATATTAATATATAGATATTAAATCCAAATCGATTATATGCCTTCGGCTGTATTTAAAAATAATCTGAAAATATTTTAGGAATACTTGAATCTTTAAATATTATATACAACTAAAAACTGAGTTGAAAATATCTAATCGATTTATTTAATAATAGAATTATTAAAATTTGTAACTATATTAAAAATATCTAATCGATTTATTTAAAATAAATTAAAAATAAGAAAAAAAGAAAATAATAATATAGATAAATATTGTATATTTGATTTATTTCCATTTAAATTTTTATCAGACCAAATAGAAGAACCTGAAGAAGGGGAATCTATAAAATCTGTTAATTTTTCACTTAATTTATAAATATTTAATCCCATAATAGATATTAATAAATCTATATAACCAGAATCAAAAATTTTAAATAATATTCTATATGATAAATTTAAAAATAAACCTGAAATAAAGGTATATAAAGATTTAAATCCATATTGATTTTCTAATGGTAAAAATCTTAAAGGAACTTTTAGTTTCCATTTCATTAATATTATAAATGATAAAATAAAAAATATTAAAGGTAATAATTTAATAATTAAACCATAATTAGATATAAATAGATTAATTTCTTTATTGTTAAAATTTAATAATAAATTCCATTCACGAAATAAATAACCAATAAATATTGTTATAATTGTTAATATAGTTAAAGAAATAGTTAAATGTAATGAAAAATAATGTAAATTTTTTAAAGTAAATATAGATAATCTGGTTGTTTTTATAAAAATTCTAATTATAAAATTTAATGAGTATAATATTGTTAATAATGCACTTAATAATGTTATTAAATAAATAAATTCACTCCATAAACCATAAGAAATAAAAGATTGATTAATAATCATTTCTTTACTATAAAATCCGGTTGTAAATGGAAATCCAGTTAAAGAAGTTAAACCAATTAATAATACTATGTAGGATATTTTAATCCAATTAATTAAACCACCCATAATTCTTAAATCTTGAATATCTAATATTGTATGTATAATTGAACCAGCTGTTAAAAATAATAATGCTTTAAAATAAGCATGAAATAATAAATGAAAAAATGAAAGATTATAATATTTTAATCCAATTATTGTTACCATATAACCTAATTGTGACATTGTTGAATAAGCAATTAATTCTTTTAAATCTAAAGAAACTAAAGCTAAAGTACCTCCAATAAAAGCTGTTAAAGATCCTACAATAGTTATTATTATTAAAATAAAATCTGAATAATTAATTATAATAGATAATCGTAATAATAATAATAAACCTGCTGTTACCATTGTAGCAGCATGTATTAATGCTGAAATAGGAGTAGGACCCTCCATACTGTAAGGTAACCATAAATGTAAAGATAATTGAGCTGATTTAGCCATTGCAGCACCTAAAAAGAATATTATTAATAAATCTGAATTAAATAAAGGATGAGATACTATTGTAATAATATCTAAAGAACCATATAAAATTAAAGATATAAAAATTCCTATTAAATAAAATATATCACCTATTCTATTCATAAATAAAGCTAATAATGAACCTAAAGTAGTATCAAATCTAGTAAACCAAAATGAGATAAGTAAAAAACTAGATAATCCGACCAAATTCTTAAAATAAATAATTTATAATTGATTTTTTATTTATTTCCTGTACTTTAATACCTAATAGGATTTATTTAAAGCCTTGGTAAATGAAAACAGCTTTCAGCATATATTCATCTAGAATTCTGACTGTACATTAAACACCATTACAGGTATCCATTATTGAACCAGTCGATAGCGATAAGTATTGTTACCGACGGTCTTTAAACAAAATCTATTTAGTTGACCGTTTTCAATAATGTTACAAAAAATATTTTTTGTTTACGGCTGTATTTTTTTATTTTTCAATACAATTACTAAAAAAATAATCTAAATTTTGATTGTCCCCGAAAGGAGCATTCTTTTGGAGCCGATTAAATATTTTTTATTATATTTTTAATTATGATTTAATATCTAATTTGTAATACATTGAAGGATGAAAATAAGGTTTAACAATTTTAATAAAATCTTCTTTAGAATTTTTATGTATATATAAAATATATCCTTTATTTTTACCTGCTTTTTGTACTGATGCAGTAATATTATATATTAAAAATAATTGATTACATAAAAATTCTATTTCTGAAAATTTAAAATTATTAGTTGCTATTTTTAATGAAGAATTTATTTTTGATCCATCATCCATAAACCATATAGCTAATATTAAAGGTGTAATAAAATCTTTTATATTATTAGGAACTATTTTTACATATTTTTTTAAATCTGAATCCCATTTATAAAAAATATCATGAATCCAAGTTAAACTATTAAAAGTATAACTATTAACTCTATAATGATAAAAAATTCCTTCTTTTTTTATTCTTTTATGAAGTTTAGGGGTTTTATTATTACAATAACCTCTTAAAGATAAATATTTATGAAACCACATTAAATATTCAACATTTTTATTAGATTGTTCAAAAAGTATTCTAGTTCCTTTATTTCTTTTTTCTAAATGACTATCACCTAATAAAGAACCTATTATTAATGAAATAATATCTAAATTATGTGGTCCTATTCTATCATTAGCAAACAACTTCTTATTATTTGTACAAATTATTACATTATATATAAAATCATAATTATTATATTTTAGGCATTCTAATATACCTTCCCAACCTATAAATAATATAGGTAATGAAGAAGTAGTAATTAATATTATCATTGTAAAAATAAATAAAATTATATATAGATTAAATCTAATTGAATGAGGATCTGAAATCATATAATCATATGTATATATTAATACTATTAATGTTATTGATATTACTACTATTAACATTATTGATGCTATTTCATCTAAATATAATGTCCAATTAATATCCATTATATCATTTTTAACAATTTTTAATAATTCTATTCTAATACTATTATTTTCTATTACTACTTCTTTTAATAAACTAATTGATATTATTAATAATATTGTTAATATTGATATTACTAATATAAAGGTACCTCTAATACCTAAAAATCTACCAAATAAACCAATAGATAAAAATAATAAAAATGGTAAAATTAATAATTGAATGTACATCTCAAAATCGATTATAAACTTTAATCCATAAATATCTGCTGTATGTCTACGGCTTAGCTGTCCTTATCAATCCATACTGGTTCCTACCGGTATTTTAGGTTAACTAGTAAAAATTTACCTGTTTTCTGTTCATTTTTCAACTTATTTACCTACCTCCCTTCGGTCCCTTCGGTCCCTTCGGTCCAGTCAGGCTGTTTTTGTTCAGTTTTTAATAGATTCTTACTAATTTTCATTTATAATTTTACCATTTTTGTCTCCTACTGTATTCTAAAATTTTTATTGATTTTAATATAATATTTCTGACAATAGGTATTAAAATTACTCATCTTTCTCCGGTCCTCCGGTAATATTTCTGACGACGAGATCTTGTTTTTTAAAAAACAACGATCATTAGATCTTTTAAAATATCTCTAATATTTTTAGATTCTGCATTTTTTATATAGTATTTATATACTCAATATTTAAAAATTAAAGAACAATAAGGTAATAATACATTTTGATAACTTAAAGTTATTAATATATATGGGTAATCTAATTTTTAGATTTAAATACTTATTATATTAATAAGCCATATAATATATTAAAATAAATAAAGCTATCCAAACTATATCAACAAAATGGTAATATAAAAGAGATAAATCAAATAATAAAGAAGGGGAATGGAAGAAATAAATTCTAATCCAAGTAAAAAATAACATTAAAACTCCTACAACAACATGTAATCCATGTGCACCAGTAGTTAAGTAAAAAGCAGAAGAATAAACAGAATCTGTAATATCATAAGTAGAATTAAAATATTCAAATAATTGTAAAATAAAAAATATAACACCTAATACAATACCTATTCCTAATCCTAATAATGATTCTTTTCTATTATTATTTATTAATGAATGATGTGCCCAAGTTGCACTAATACCTGAATATAATAATAAGAATGTATTTAATAATGGGATAGACCAAGGATTAATAAGATCAATACCAATTGGAGGCCAAATTAAATAAGTTGGATTTAAAGCTGAATGAAAATAACTCCAAAAAAAAGAGAAAAATAACATAATTTCAGTTAATATAAATAATAAAAACCCTAAAGCTAATCCACGAGAAACTTCATTTAAATGAAAACCTAAATATAATGATTCACTCATTACATCATATAACCAATTTGTAAATATTATTATAACCATTATTAAAGAATATAATACTAAATTTAAACTTGAAATATAACCATTTAAATAACCTAATAATCCTATTAATAAACTTAGTAAATTAAAACTAATTAATAAAGGCCAAGGTGATAAATCTAATAAATGATAAGGATGACGCATTTTTATTAAAAATCTTATCTTATTGTAACTTCTCATTTAAATCAAACTTAATCTTTATTGATTTCAGGGTTTTATCGTTTAATATCTCCCTATAGGTTTTTATTTATATTTATATACTAAAATTAAAAACTCTTTTTTATGATTAATTAAATATTGTTATAAAAAACAATGATTTTATGAATATCTTTGATATTATGCAATAATCAATTATGAAAAATAATTATAGTAGACAAAATGATTAATTTAATTACTCAGATTTAAATTTGAATTTATTTAAATATAATTTTTCATTTTTATAATATCCAGAATTGAAAATTCTGACTTATATTAAAATTATTTAATAATAAATTTATACTAATAAAACTAATAATTTAATTATTATTTTCATCATAAACATATATTTTTCGATTATCCTTATTATTATTTAATTGACTTTTACTTAAATTAAGTTTATGAATATCATAAAATATTCTAATTTTACCAGGAATCAAAGATTCCTCGATATTTTCATTTTTGTTTCTGCCTTCAGCTGTTCTGATAAAATTATATTATCTTAATTTAAAGCAATTTTAGTCATATTATAATGAAGATTTAAAAGATAAAAAAATGATTGTTATTTATTTAATATAATTGATTTTGTTTTGAATCTTAAAATGATTCACAGAATCTTAGATTATGATTAATAAAAATTAATGATGACCATATTTAGATAAAATACGATAAATTATTTTATTTTAATTATTTAATCTAGATAGACTAAAATATTCATTCGATTTCTATTAGAAATCGTGTTGCACTACCAATATAATATTTATCATTTTAACAATTATACCATAAATAGCTTAATTATTATTACAGCTGAAAGCAAATAAATAATATATATCGATAACTATATTGTCAATAATTTTAAATTCTTTTTTTATTAAATTTTTTAAATTTATATATTCATCTAAAATTAAATGTCTAGGAAAATAAGGAATAAAAAAATATTAGGTGATATATATATAATTAAATTTTTATTATAATAATTTCTTATAATAATTAGTTTATATAACACGTAAGGTAATAGGCATATAAGCATGATTTACCCCACACAATTCGTAGCAATGTCCGTAGTATAAACCAGGACGATATACTTCTAATCCTGTTTGATTAATTCTACCTGGAATAGCATCCATTTTTACTCCTAAAGCTGGAATACCCCATGAATGAATTACATCAGTGGATGTAATTAAAAAACGTATATAGGAATTAGAAGGAATAATTAAATGTTGATCAGTTTCTAAATTACGTAAACTACCTAATTTTAAATCAGTTAAAGGATATGAATCAAATTCATTATCTCCATAAGCATATGACCAATACCATTGGTGCATTCCGACTGTACATTAAGCCAATTAATTGACCCACCAGTGACCCAGTCTGTAGCAATAAATTAAACAATATAATCTACTGACGGTCTTGTATTATTAATAAACACAGATCTAAGATCCGGCGGTATGGTCATTTAATAATATTTTAACCGTTTTCACTAGCATCGCCATAAATAATAATCTGATTATTATCTATAAAAATCTCGTCAGATTTTTAGAAATTTATTAAAAAATTTTGTTTTTACAAACAATAATTATTGAGTTTATTTAAAAAATAAACATAAATTTCACGACTATTAGTTATACTTATTTATAAATAACTAAATTCCAACTTTATATTTCATACTAGGAACTAAATAAGGTAATATTAAATTTCTAATTTTATTTAAAGAATTACTTTTTATATATAAACAATATCTATTATCTACCCTATCACTATCCGTTTTAGGTATTAATTGTATTGTACAATCAATATTATATTTTAATTTAAAAAATAAAACTAAGGTATTATGTTCTTCTTTAGTAAAATTGTAAGTTGATAATCTTATTCCATGTCTTACAAATCCACCATCATCCATTATCCATATAGCTAATGCTAATGGTGTTAAATAAATCGATAATTGATCAATATGGGGTAAAATTTTTTTACCATTTTTATAAAATATTTTATGAATCCAATTAAAACTTCTAAATGTAAAAGTATTAAATTCATAACCATAATATATTTTATTTGAATTTAATTTTATAATATATTGTCTAGGTTTTAAATTAGAAACATAACTATTTATAAAGAAAAATTCATATAAATAGAATAGATATTCTTTATGAATATTAGATTGTCTATAACATATTCTTACTCCTTCACCTGTTCTAGTATTAGCATAAGCATCACCTAATAAAGAACCAAAGATAACTGATATAATATCATGATTATGAGGTCCAATTCTTTTATTAGCTCTAATATTAGGAATTAAAAATAAAGTTGAAATTTCAAGATTGTAATAATTATAAATTTCCTGTACAGGGTATAACAAATTTTTGGCCACTTTGTAAGAAACCAATTACTTTAACAGATAATGAAGGTTCTAATAAATCATCCATTAAATATAATAAACGAAATGATGGTAATGCAATTAATATTAATATTACTCCTGGTATTAATGTCCAAATAATTTCTAAAGTAGACCCATGAGTTAAATCTCTTAAACCAAAATTATTACCTTTTGATAATACTACTGTTAACATCCATATTACTACTGTTAACACTAAAATTTCATAAAATGTTATATGATCGTTTAAATTTACAATACCGTCCATAATATATGAACCACTGTCTAAATAGTCTCTAGGACTTCCAATAGTATGATTAAATAAAATATTCATAGTAAAACAAAAAACAAATTATTATAACTATCGCTCCCGTACTGTTCACGTATTTTACTTATCTACCTATTGGTCTGTTTTTTTTTTTGAATTATTTAATTAATTATATACTAATAAAGTAATCTTTAAGATTACTATTAAGAATTTAATTACTTAAACTATCAGATATTTAATTATAATTTTGAAACAGTCGGAGACTGCTGCAATAATATTGAATTTTTAAATTCAAATTTAATAATATATTCAATGTAATATTACCTAATGTACTGGTAATTATGAATATAAAATTAAAAATGAAAGCATTAAACTAAATAAGCCAATTGCTTCTGCTAATGCAAATCCTAAAATAGCTGTAGAAAATAAATATGAACGTAAAGAAGGATTACGTGCAGTAGCTACGAATAATCCTTGGAATACTAATCCAATTCCTATTCCAGCTCCAATTAATCCTGAAGAAGCTAATCCAGCTCCTAAATATTTAAAACCTTGAATCATTTATTATTATTATTATCACAAATTTTTATTGTGTATTATTTAAATTAATCCTGAAAATATTAATATTTTCATAGATACTAGATAAAGAATTTATTTAAGTAACGTCTAAAACGGAACATTATTTAATCTCAACCTCAGGTTCCCCTAAGATCACCTTGTTAAGACTTCAGGTTTAGTTAAATAACCTGTGACTGGCGGTTAGTAGAAGTTGTCCAGTTTATTCCCAAGAGCACTCTGTGCTCCAGATACTAGTCATTTTAATTTCAAATTTTTATTCCAAAAAATTATTCAATATAATCTTATTTTTTGATTTTATTGGATGGCATTCTACCCAATTCTTTTACCATAATACTTGATCCCAAAATTCTTTTAATTTATTCTTTTTAGACAGCCATGCAGTTTAATTATGAATTGGTAAGATTATTGGATTACTTTCCAATTAAAGGCCATCCTCCACGACCGATAAACAACCCCCTCTAGTTCTTAGATTTTCAGCATTGCTACCTAACTCTCCAGGTGGAATACTTTATATTTTATATAGTATTCTTAGTTTATTGCTAAAACTACATAGGTATCTAATCTTTTTTGTTACTTTAGCCTTCGTCCTTCAATAATATATTATTTTATTTAATTAAAATTTCATTCCTTTTTTTATAAACTTTTTAAAGTTAAAAAAAAAAATTCTATTAAATAATCATTAATTATAATATTTTTTAATCTTAAAACTCTTTAAACCTTTTATCTTTAATTGAAATTATTCTATTTAGATTTACCGCGACTGCTGGCACTAATATTAGTCAGAACTATTTAAATCTTACTTTTATTTTATTTCATTCTACTGGATCAATTTTATCTTATTTTCCAAACTTCTACACTGCTGTCTAATTTTACTTTAGATAAATTCTCCTTTTTACCTGTGATTTTTAATTTGACCTTATCAAATTTATCTGATTTCTTTCTTTTACTCACCTCCCGCATGTGAAATATGAATGAACTTTCAATTAACTCCCAGAACCAAAGAGATTTGTTTGCCTATATTTTAAATACTATTTTAGTATTAATTATTTGGCTAGATTTTCTTTTACTTAACTTTGTATATTTTAAAGTTTTTATTATTTATATATATACTAATAATATATTAAAAATTAGAGAGATCTTGTTCTAAAGAACAATGATTAAGGTTGAATATCTAAGATATTCAATCCCGATCTTAAAAGATCTCGTCGTCAGAAATATTAGATTTGCCCGTAAATGGTGTCTACGGTAAATAAAACCATAATAAATAATAAGTAAAGTTAATAATTTAATATAAATATCCATAATATTAAGTATTATAGCAGAATATTAAAAATATTCTAAAAATAATAAGTTTATAAAATTAATAAAGGAAGAAAAGAAATTAAAATAATTAAATTAGAAATTAAATTAGGATAAAATCTATTTTCAGTTGTATTTTTTTCAAATCCTACTTCTTCGCATTCTTTTTTTAAATCAGATTTATTTAAATTTTCTTTATTAACTTTTCCTAATAATATTATTATTAATATTCTTAAATAAGTATAAGTTAATAATAGTAAACCGAATGATGCTATTATAAATGTAATCCAATTTAAATTTATTAAACTTAAATATAATGGATAATATTTTATAAAAAATCCTGATAATGGTGGAATACCAATTAAATTCATTATTAAAATGAACCATAATGTCATATAATAAGGTTCATTAATTTTAAAATTTTGATAATATAATGTTATTAAAGATAAATAAATTAATATTATAATTGAATAAATAGTTATATAATAAAAAAAATAATCTAAATTATTATTTTCTATTGTTATTAATATTAAAGCATAATGATAAATTGATGAGTAAATACCTATAGATAATAAATTTTTATATCTTAATGAGCCTATAGCACCTATTAATATAGATAATATAATTATCCATCCTATATCAATAGAACCAATATTAAAACTATTAATAATATTTAATTTATTAATAACCATAAATAATATTATTTTATAAGGTATATCTATTAAAAATATCCATTCTATTGATAAATTTTGATATAATATAGGTAGTAATATATGAAATGGAGCTAATCCTATTTTAGCCATAAATACTATAAATAAAAATTTTAATGCTAAATTAGAACCCATATAAATTAAAGCTAATGATAAAATAAAAAATGCTGAAAAAAGACCAGAAAATAAATAATATAATATACCTGGATATTGATCTTGAATATAAAGATTAATAAGAATCATAGTTGTAAATGTTAAAATTTCAATTGAAATAAATAAAGATACTATTGATGTAGACATTAATGATAAATAAGAACCTATTATAAATATTGAACCTAATATTTCATAAGCATTATCACCTTTTAATTCTTTAGATCCAAACATAAAATTATTAAATTTTATATTATTACTAATTTCTAACCAATATATTACTAATAAACTTATTAATATTAATACTAATAACTCAATACTTATATTTCCCCCCTCTAATCCTGTTGTTAAATTTTCACTTTTTATTAATATATCTATTAAACTTAATAATAAATAACTAATTCCTAAGATTATTAGTCCATAATATTCTTTTAAAAGATAAAAAACTAAAGATAATAAAAGTGGTAATAATAAAATCATTTAAAATTATACTAAAATTTTTAATCCATAAATATCTACTGTATGTATATGGCTGAGCTGTCCTTATCAGTCCATACCGGTTCTTACCGGTGTTTTCGGTTGTTTTATATTTTTAATATACCTCGGTTCGGCTGATTTATAAAAATTTATCTATCGGTAGATGTTTTCAACAAAGTTCTCTTTTATTTAACCTTAAGATTGGTATATCTAGATAATAAGGATATTTGTCCAATTTATTTTAAACAAATATTCCATATGCAGCCGGAATTCTATAATTCCGCTCTGCTAATATTTATGACGATATATATACTCAAAATTTTAAAAGTACTATTTCATACGCCAGATCTTGTTCCAAAGAACAATGATTAAGGTTGAATATCTAAGATATTTAATCCCGATCTTTTAAGATCTGACTAATCTTTCAGGTTTTATCTAAAAAATTAGTTACTTTAACCTTAATAATCTAATATAATAGTAAATAAATTATTTACAGTATTATGTTCAGTATTAAGAATATTTTTATTTATATATTATAATATTATTTATATATAATTATTTATTTATAACTGGTATAGTGTTAAAAGAATGATGATGATAATATTTATATAATTGTACAGTATTATCTAAAGAAAAAGAACTTAAATTATTATATATAACTTTATTAGAAAAGTAAATTGATAATAAGAAAGGAATAATAGATATAAAAGAGATAAAAGAACCAAAAGAAGCTAATTGGTTAATACCTAAAAATGAATCAGGATAATCTAAAATACGACGAGGATGTCCTGCCATACCTAAAATATGCATTGGTCCAAATGTTACATTAACACCAATAAAAATTAAAGCAAAATGAATTTTTGCCCATAATTCGTTACTCATTTTATGTGTTATTGTAGGATACCAATAATAAAAACCTGCAAATAAAGCAAATACTGCCCCCATAGATAAAACGTAATGAAAGTGTGCCACAACGTAATAGGTATCATGTAAACTTACATCTAATGGTGCATTAGATAATACTACACCAGTTAATCCACCTAAAGTAAATAAGATTAAAAATCCTATTATAAATAAAATAGGAGAACTAAAATTTATTCTTCCTCCTGCTAATGTTGCTATCCAAGAAAAAATTTTTATACCTGTTGGTACTGCAATAATCATAGTAGCAGCACTAAAGTAAGATCTAGTATCTACATCTAAACCTACAGTATACATATGATGCCGGAAAATATATTTTCCGTGGACTATATCTTTAAATTATTTTAACTATATTATTCTTTATTAATAGATTTAATTAAATTTTCTAATTTATAAAAAGATTTTGGATTACTTATAATTTCTAAATATTCTTTTTTAGGTAATAATTTATAATTATAAATACGTAAAAAACGTTTATAATCTATAATTTTATTTGATTTTAAAGGATAATGATCTAAATAATTAAATAAAATAGAAAAATTACTAGTAATAATAATACGTTGCATAGTTTTAATATTAATTCTATCATAAATTTTAAGATGATTATTGTCTAATAAACTTAAAATTTTTTCTAATATATCAATTTCTCCTTTTTGATCTAAAATAAATTTTAATCTTAAAGAATAAGTAATTTTATTTCTAAAACTCGAATTAAAACAACCTTCTGCATCTATAAATCCGGATAACCATCCATTTTTTAAACTAATTAAATTATTATTAGGTATATTAGAAAAATCTAATTTATTATTTAATTTACGATAATTAATATAAACCTTTTCCCAATTTTTAAATCTTAAATTAGTTTTATTTAATTGTAAATTACCATAAAAAATTCTGATTAACCTATCAATATTAATTTGATCCGTAACTCTGAAAATAAAATATCCATCTTTTCTTTTAATAACAGATCCAAAACCTAAATTAGTTTTTATATAATATAAAATTTTAGGATCTTTTTGTACTATTATAAAAATATTTCTTTTATTATCTGTAATAAAGGATCCATCACCTTCAGTAAATCCTACAAACCAAGATAAAAAATCAGGATTAATATCTTTAATTTGTTGAGGTTGAAAATTTTCATAATATATAAAATAATTTATTTTGCGTGTAGTCTCTGAGGATCCATTTCTGTTTCCTGCTGATTGTCTAAAATTTAAGATTTTCACATTATTAATAATTAATAATGTACTTAAATATATAAAGATATTCCAGCATATAGCAAAATTTATTACTTTGACATCACTGTCAAAGAGGCCCATCATTTGAGCCCAAACTAAAAATCCTAATAAACCAATTGATAACATAGCAAAAATCATACCTAATTTACCAAAAATTGGTCTATTAGTTAAACTAGAAATTATATGTGATACTATACCAAAACCTGGTAAAATAATAATATAAACTTCAGGATGGCCAAAAAACCAAAAAAGATGTTGATAAAGTACTGGATCTCCTCCTGCTTGAATTTCATAAAAACTAGTATTCCAATTACGATCTGTTAATAACATTGTAATTCCACCAGCTAAAACTGGAAGTGCTAAAATTAATAATATAGCAGTTATAACTAAAGACCACACATATAAATTTAATTGAGAATAACTTAACCCTGGTGCTCTTAAATTAATAACTGATACTATATAATTAATTGAACCTAACATTGAAGAAATACCTGCTAAATGTAAAGCAAAAATACCTAAATCTACTGAAAAACCTGAATGATATAAGATAGAAGATAAAGGAGGATATCATTTATGTTAATAACCCCAGAAAACTTTTATTAATTAATAATTTTTTATAATTACCTTTATGTTTTCCTCTCGTTATATGCCCTAATTCACACTAGGGATCGGACTATACCTTCATTCATCCTAATTTAATTTTAATGGATAGTTAATTTATGTTTATTTCTAATATTTCTTAATAAACTTTGAGTAATTAATAATTTTTTATAATTACCTTTATAGTTTAGATAAGAACGAGACCATATTTTTAATTCTAAAGATTTTACACCTTTAAATTTATTACTAAAATATTTAATTAAAAATTCTATATTTCTAGAATTACTAGTTTCTAATTGATAAGTTCCATTTTTATTAGATTTTATTTTAGCATTAATCTTAAATATAGTTTTTAATTGTTCTAATAAGTGATAATCTAATGCAGTGCCTAACAGCACAGAATGTACTATACGATTTTCATCTGTCTTCGACTGTTTTTTTGTTAAATAAAAGGAACCTTCAGCTTCAATAAATCCTATAATCCAATTTTTAGTTGGAATTTGATTATGTGGAGATCTATAATCTAAAGGTAATTCTTTAAATTTTGTTTTATTATAATCTACCTCTGGTCTTATTTCAGAATTTAATAAAGCTTCTTTCCATAAATTATAAGAATAGTATTTACTAGTATGTAATGGATAACTATCAAATATTGGTATAATAATTTCTTTTAATATTTTAGTATCTCTAATTCTATATTGTAAATCATTAGGTCCACTTTTAGTTATAGATCCATAACCAATTTGTTTTTTAATAAAATATAATATTCGATAATTATAGATACTTTGTGTTAATTTAAAAGTAAATTGTGAATGTTGTGCATCCCTTCCTTTAGTCATACTAAAAGTTCCATCACCATCTGTAAATCCTACTAACCATTCATTAAAATTAAATGATGAATGCTCAACATTTAGTCTCTGATGCAATCTGTCTCCGACTGTATTTGTATTTGATTGCAAGCGAATTGTCTTTTTAACTTTTAATATCATTATTACACTTGTATACAGAATACTGACCGTTGTAGATATTAAAATAATCATAATTAATTTTATAAACAAAGTTAATCTTTGTTCTAAAAATGATGATTTCAAGATGTTCTCGCATTGAGTTGAGTTTAAAGACAACATTTCCATTGTCCATCCGGTCCCAATACCTTCACCTAAAGTCATTGCAGATACTGCTAATATTAATGATGAAAATAATAACCAAAATGATACATTATTTAAGCGCGGAAAGGCCATCGATTTATTTCCATATCTTTCGTATATGGTCTAGACTATGTCTTCTGGTATTTTAAAATACCGGTTGGGTATTAATAGAAGATTATTGTTAACATTACTCACTTCTTAGTCGTTGAACGTTTTTAATCCTATAATTATAAATAATTTTAATATTATTAAAAAGAAGCTAGTCCTACATAATATAAATATATTAATTAATTATTTATCAATTAATTAAATGTTGAATTAAACTTCGCTGCAAGTTAGCATACAGAATTTTTAAATTCCGGTTAGCTTTTCTTGACCCCCGATAAATATCAATCTATCGGAAGCTTTCAATTAACCCAATTATATGTTAAAAGGTTATTTTAACAAAGGACAATTTATATGATTCCAGTTAAAAATAGTACGATTTTTATTCATATTTAATTTTAAATTATATATCTTTTCTTTACCAGAAATTTCTAAATGTTCATTATTCTTTATTAATTTATAAGCTTTTAGCCAATCTTCATAATTATTATATTTACTAGTTAATAATGGATATTTATCTATATAATTAATTAAAATATCAAATTTAGAAAAACTTGTTAATTGAATTCTATAATAATCTTTTCCATTATGTTTAACTATATTTAATTTTTGATTTAAAAATTCTGCTATTTTATTCATTAAATAATTATAACTTTCATTTGTTATTTTATGATTTAATCTTTGTTCTAAATTAAATATAAGTGCTATACGTTCTTTATTTAATATTTTTCCTGATTTTTTATCAATTTTCTTCTTTGTATATCTAATCATAAAACTACCATCAGCATCAATAAAACCAGATAACCAATAATCATTTTCTAATGATGTAATATTAATATTATGTTTAATTAAATTTAAATTATCAAATTGATTATTTAAATAATCGATTAATAAATTAAATTGATAAATTTTAGGAGAACGTATATATCCATTCATTAAAGTTATAATTATTAATAATTCTTCTTTTTTATTTATAGTCCAAACTATAGCATTTTCTTTTGTTTTTATACAAATCCAACCACCAAATTTATTAACTAATTTTTTTACTAAAGGTAGTTCTTTTTCTGAAAATGTTATACATAAAGAAGGTGAATTCTTTAATTTACCTTTTTCATCATATTTAGGTAAATTTATATCTCCATCACCTTCCCATAATCCAGCTAAATAAGAAGAAATATATAATTTTTCATTTGATTTATTAGAATAGTATCTGCCTACGGCTATATTTAATTTTAACTTTTTTTCTTTTATTTTATCCATAGCACCTATTAATGTAGGTAAAAAAATATTTCCGAACGCTCCAAATAATGCTGGCATTATTAAATAAAATATCATTAATAAAGCGTGTACAGTAATAATAGTATTATAAGCTTGATTAGGAAGATTTAAAACTTCTGTTTGATTAACATCCATTAATTGTAATCTTATTAATAATGACATCATTGTACCTAACATTCCACTTAATGCAGATAATATTAAATATAACACACCAATATCTCTAGCATCTGTTGAATATAACCATTTCATAAATGATCA